GGAGCATCCAGTAACAAACAAGAAGATTAAATCATAAATATCAACAAATTCTTGCTTTGCGTAGGCTAAGGAAATAAAAGGAAATCCGCTTGTACAATTTAATCTATATCGAATTTAAATATCAGAATAGCTGATATAGTCATCATTCAATGGGTCAGGTCCACTTACTTTTTCTTTATTTTGAATTTTTTGGTGGGTTTCATAAGAACAATGGAAAAAAAAGAACACTTTGGTTTGGCGATTAATAAGAGGAATTGGATATCTATAATATTTCTATTATATTCCAGGACAAAAAATTTGAATAATGAGACATGAAAAGAACTACTATGTGACTACGAGTAGACTACTCCTACTCCTAATAAGTAATAAGTGCAATTAGTCATTATGATAATGACTAAATGTTCAACTCCCTAACTATAACTCTGAATAATCAGAATTCATTATAATGGGGGTTATCTTTTTATTTTTTTAGAAAAAAATAGAGATATTTTTCGCTGAAAAATGAGGGTTAAAACTTGAGTTTAGTGGAAAAAGCCCTTTATCGGATTTGAACCGATGACTTACGCCTTACCATGGCGTTACTCTACCACTGAGTTAAAGGGGCCGTTTTATTCAATTCATGAATTAGCCATTTTCATTTTCCATTATGAGTTTACTGCATATATGCATATATGTATATATGTACTATATGTATATAATATATACATATATGCATAGGAGTTCATTCAGGAACAAAAAATTGGATTTATTCCGAAAATGAGTCAAATTTTTATTATTATTATTTTTATTGATAATAAAATTTTATCAAAAATAAATGCAGTGAATTGTTTCAGGGCCAACCCCACTTGTTTATGTTTACTGACGCATCTGAACAACAATCACTTGATTGAAAAATGTACTAATGCGACATGGAAATAGATTCAAGATATTTTCTTGAATCATGTGAATGAGGAGATTCATACCCTGAACGGAATTTTTATAAAATAGAAAATTTCTATCCTTTTTTACTTTTCTGGTTTAGTGTGAGATAGTGATAGGCAGATTTTATCTGAACACTAAACGAAACGATGAGTTCAAATTGAAGAAAATCAATTAAATAAGATTTTAATCTTTTTTCTGTCAGACCAAGCGAATCACTGCCTGAACTGAGGGAATCCTATATCTCCTTTCATTATAATTCTAGACCTCTTTTCATTATAATATAGTATGTATGGGATGTTTCATTCATGAATCATCAAATAAAAAAATTCTATGAAATCATAACATAAAAGTAGGAAAGACTCTTTGAATATAGTTATACCATTAGATTATATTGACAATTCCAAAAAACTGCTCATACTATCATCATAGTATGATGACGGTCGGGCGTATATGCCCCTATCGTCTAGTGGTTCAGGACATCTCTCTTTCAAGGAGGCAGCGGGGATTCGACTTCCCCTGGGGGTAGGGTACTATGAAAATAAGTTTGATTATAAATTATTAATAAGCCTAGAATGAATTCTTCCTGGGTCGATGCCCGAGCGGTTAATGGGGACGGACTGTAAATTCGTTGGCGATATGTCTACGCTGGTTCAAATCCAGCTCGGCCCAATAATTCACCGCTACATGAATATGATATAACCAATTTGTCTTCCATAAACGGAAATGCCTGATCCGTAGAAATAAAGAGAAAGAGTCCATTTTTTCTCTATCCATATTTTTCTCAGTCCTTCTGTTCTTATCTTTCTAACGATCTAGATTCATGATACTTTAATTAATAAAAAATTAATAAAACTAAAACAATTAATAAAACTAAAACGTAATCTTAATTCTTAATTAAAGTATCATGAAAAGCATGAAAAGAAAACTAGTCTTTTTTTTTTCTCATTGAAAGATTGATTATCCTTTTTTAGAAAAAAAATAATCACTTAATCTGTGTCTCACTCTCACTATAGTCCATATCATATGTGGATATGATATCAGTATATCATTCGTGGCTTTCTTACAATACGACAAATAGAATGTTCTTCTGATTCCATCAAGAACATGTATGCCATATACTTCGCTGGGATTGTAGTTCAATTGGTCAGAGCACCGCCCTGTCAAGGCGGAAGCTGCGGGTTCGAGCCCCGTCAGTCCCGAACTAGGATCCGATGAATCGATCAATTCATCTATCTTTTTTCACGGAAAAGGGGCGCAGGAAGCAAGATCTAATCCCCAGTGGGGTCTTTATTTCTTTTGTTTTTCGTTTCGCCTTTAGACAAATACGGGTACAGGAATTTCCATTTCTTCCATTACTACCCCTTGATAAGGGGGAGACATATCATATGTGGATTAGTACAATCGGTGGTATTACTATATTCAATTCAGTATTTTAAGAGATATCATCCTCGTCTTACTTTCTTTTTCGATTGTTCTTGATCAATGAAATGGAGTAAAGTGTCCATATTTTACCGGGAGTACATACACAAATTGTATTATTGTAGTCGTTTAATGTACGATAGACTATGAACTTAACAAAATTACCTCAACAGAGTACTTTTCAGGTTAAACCACACCTTTTCTAGATCCGACTTTGTTTGTGTATCCTCAATGACTAATTCGAAACAATCTATCTCATTCTCATGCAAATTGCAGACTGCAATTTTGATGTATGTGTTCCAGTCCAAATCCAAGAAAGAGGATACTAAAAAAAAATAAAAAAGATCAAGCAATGACCCTTTTCAGTAAATTTGTTGTAATATTAGATTAGATCTTTTTTTTTAATCCCTTCTTTTTTCCATTTCACTTCTACTGTTTGGATTTGATCTGTGTATGACCCATAGAATATCGGTCATATCATAATAATACCTCATAATTGTATGTATCATAATTGTATGTATAAGTATAAGAAAAAAGAAGGCTAATTGTATAAGATTGTATAAGATAAGGAAAACGGCAGGTTATAGAAAAAAAGCGGAAAAGGATGAAAAATGCAATGGCATTCCTAATCCAATAAAAAATTCCATTTCGGAGTTAATTTAATATGGATAAAGGATCTTCCTTTGTTATACTATTCAATTCTCGACAATGAATCGATTTGCTAGATCATATATTGTTATTCATAATATTGATCCGATTCAGTATCATCAGGATGCAATTGATTCCATTGAATTTACAGGAGTCAAATTTAGAATCTCTATGGGATTACATCCCGAGTTATTGCGAAGAATAAAAAAAGAAACAATAAGATTATGGAAGTCAATATTCTAGCATTTATTGCTACTGCACTGTTCATTCTAGTTCCTACTGCTTTTTTACTTATTATCTACGTAAAAACAGTCAGTCAAAATGATTAATTTGAATCAAACTTGAATTATTAGTTCTTATCAATCATTGAAGAAATGAAAGAAAGGGATTAAAAAAGGAATTCCAAGTCTTAAATGAAATGATCTGGTTGGAATCATAAAGTGTGGTAGAAAGAACTATAAATAGTTCTTTCGGCCACACTAGAGAGTATTGTATATTATCTAATATTGTATGCTATGAGATTATCAACCATATATGATATATAGTTGTATTGTATACAACTAGACTTTATCTAAATAGAGGGTTTATACATATACATACAATATGTATGTATATGTATTAGATGTACATCTAATTAGTCGATTAGTACATCGAAATAGCAGTCTAATTCTATTTCTTTTTTTCGATACATCCACTTGATTTCGATCAACCCAAAATAATCGAAAGCCAATTCTTCTAATTCTTTCCTGGGTTTCTTATAATTTTATATATGGGTCCCAAGATCCATCGAAACGAAAGAATCAATGGCAATGGGGGAAGAATAGTATGGGAATATACTATAGCAAAAGAAAACAAAACCAAGGAATTTTTTTTATTTCCCATCCCAAGAAGTCATTGATTGAGCCATTAACAGATGATCTACAAAATTCTATGGTAACTTCTTCAGGTTTGGAAAAGAAGTAGATTAGTAAAGTAAAGGGTACCCCGTCCATTTTTCATGCTTAAACATGACGTGAGATGAGTCAAAAAAGCATAAAAAAATTTCGAAGATTTTAATAAAAAATGTTAAATTTGAAAACAAATGAAATGTGAAATGTATTATGATATGTGGTGGATTGCTCAGCGGAAGAAAGATCCAATTTTATTATGTGTAGAGCCTCTTTGTACAACCACTAGTCATTTCCAGTAGAAAGTCTGTATCGTCGTAATCTAATAGCAGAACGACTTTTTATTAGAACAGTGAAAGTAAAGAAAGAGAGAAACAAATAAAGAAATGTTTTTTTCTCATTGTAATATCCATAATTTTGGTAAGAGCTAGTTTATCAAAATCGAATATTTAGGAAGAATTCGGTTGGAAAAAATTTCCTATCATGCGTAGATTTGAGTTTTGAAATACAACTAAACTATAGTAATCATTCATTGTTTGATCGAATGGTTATTATTCATTATTGTATTCTAGTATAATTTTGAAAGAGAGACTTTGAAAATAAAGTTTCGCAAAACAATCAATTAAACAATTGATCCAATTCAATTACTCAATTGATTACTCAATCAATTAGTAGTATCCCTAGAGTCCACTCCTTCCCCATACTACGAGTGAAAGAGAAAATGTAAAGACTACCATTAAAGCAGCCCAAGCGAGACTTACTATATCCATGTGAATTATGTCTCCTATTTTTATGAATGAAGGAATTATTCCATTATTGATCAATAATCATAGTGGATTCAATGGTGCAGAGTCAAAATAGTATTCTGACTTAAGACTATTGATGAACCAATTTAATGAATTCACTCGTAACAAATTCATTATAGTATTTCTAGTAGAATTTAGAATTGGAAGGCATTAAGTACAAATGCAATACACACACCTTTTCCTTCAAAATAGCAAAGGAATGCTCCTAATGGAACATGTGGGAATAAATAGTAGGATCTATTGTTTATTTTGTTACCCTTCTTTTCTTTCATAAGCAAAAGACATCAAAATATACTATCAAGAAATATAACTGTCCATC